ATTATGCGGCATAGGAGTTACATCTCGTACAAAAGTTAATAGGATACCACTTCTACGAATAGCTCGTAATGCTGCGTCTCTTCCGAGACCAGGGCCTTTTATCATGACTTCTGCTCGTTGCATACCTTGATCTACTACTGTACGAATAGCATTTCCTGCTGCGGTTTGAGCAGCAAACGGCGTCCCCCTTCTTGTACCCTTGAATCCAGAAGTACCGGCAGAGGACCAAGAAACCACGCGACCCCGTATATCTGTAACAGTAACAATGGTGTTATTAAAAGTTGCTTGAACATGAATAACTCCTTTTGGTATTCTACGTTTACTCTTACGTAAACCAATACGTCCATTTCTACGTCTCGGTATAGCTTTTGCCATATTTTATCATCTCATAAATATGCATTAGAGAAATATGGATATATCCATTTCATGCCAAAACAGATTCCTTATTTGTACATTGGTTCTTTTAGGGAGTCTAATTATCCTTGTCTTTGTTTATGTTTCGGGTTGGAACAAATTACTATAATTCGTCCCCGTCTACGGATTAATCGACATTTTTCACAAATTTTACGAACAGAAGCTCTTATTTTCATATTTTTTATTCCTTACCTTAATTATAATGACTTTTTGGAAGAAAAAAGTTTCTTGAAATTTTCCACCTCGAATCGTATTTCCACCAAAGGGATGTTGAAGTGAAAAAAACTACCTAATCTTTCGAATCCTTGTTACGGAGTCGATATATTATACGTCCTCTGGTGGAATCATAACGACTTACTTCAATTTTTACCCTATCTCCTGGAAGTATCCGTATAAAACTACGTCGGATCTTTCCTGAAACATAACCTAGAATCAGATCTTCATTATCCAAACGAACCCGGAACATGCCGTTGGGAAGCGATTCAGTAATTGAACCTTCATGAACCCATTTTTGTTCTTTCATTCCTGGTAAATCCCCCTTGAATTATCAACTGATGGAGGAGGAACGGTATTAGACAACCTGCTCTTTTTCTTTTTTTTTTCACAAATAGGAAGTTTCAGACCCAACTTGGATATTAAAAGGATTACCATATATAACACAAAATTTCTCCGCCGATTTTTTCTTCTCGAGCTTCTCGGTCTGTCATTATACCTCGAGAAGTAGAAAGAATTATAATTCCCATCCCACCTAAAATTCTAGGAATTCGTTTAGAGTTAGAATAGATTCGTAGACCAGGTCGACTGATCCGTTTTAAATTTAAAATATTTCTATAGGGTCTTTTTCTATTCCTTCTATGTCGTAAGGTTAAAACCAAAAAAGGTTTGTTGTTTTCGCGATGTTTTCTCACGTTTTCGATAAACCCTTCGCGTAAAAGGATTTTAACAATACTTTCGGTAATATTAGTAGATCCTATTCGAACCACTCTTTTTCTATCCATATCGGCATTTCGTATAGAGGTTATTATCTCAGCAATAGTGTCCCTACCCATGATGAACTAAATTTTTTGATGTTTCCAAATTGGATATAATCAACATGTTTTTCTTTTTTTTTTTTTTTACTTATTTGTTTATGAATATGAATTATTAAAGGTATATGCGTAAGACACAATCTACTAACGAATCTTTTTTTTTAATACCCCCTATAAACACATCAAGATCTCATTTTATAATACCTCAGGAGCCAATGAAACTATTTTAGTAAAATTAAATTGTCTCAATTCCCGAGCGATGGCGCCAAAAATTCGAGTTCCTTTTGGATTTCCTTCTTGATCAATAACAACTGCAGCATTGTCGTCATATCGTATTATCATACCGTTATCACGTTTGAGTTCTTTACAAGTACGTACAATTACAGCTCTGACTACTTCTGATCTTTCTAGAGGCATGTTTGGCACTGCTTCTTTGATCACAGCAACAATAACGTCGCCAATATGAGCATATCGGCGATTGCTAGCTCCTATTATTCGAATACACATCAATTCTCGAGCCCCGCTGTTATCCGCTACGTTTAAATAGGTCTGAGGTTGAATCATATCATTTTTGAATCTTTTCTTTTAATGCAAAGGATGAAGAAAAAAAAAAGAAATATTGTTTGTCCAAAACAAAAAAGAAACCCGCAATTTTTGTTATCTCCAAGACTCATTTCTCTTGGTTTTACATCTTTAATTCCGAAATAATGAATTGAGTTCGTATAGGCATTTTAGATGCTGCTATTGAAATAGCCCTTCTAGCTATATTTTCTGTTACTCCACTTATTTCATAAAGTATTCGGCCAGGTTTAACAACAGCTACCCAATATTCAGGGGATCCTTTTCCTGAACCCATCCGGGTTTCCGCGGGTCTTTGTGTAACTGGTTTGTCTGGAAAAATGCGTACCCATAATTTTCCGCCACGACGCGCATTTCGTGTCATTGCTCGCCGGCCTGCTTCTATTTGTCTAGATGTGATCCAAGCGGGTTCAAGTGCCTGAAGAGCATATTTACCGAAACAAATATGATTACCTCGATAAGATATTCCTTTCATTCTTCCTCTATGTTGTTTGCGGAATCTGGTTCTTTTGGGGTTATAGTTGATGTTTTTTTTTTAATTCCACCTCTACTTCAGAACCGGACATGATATTTTCACCTCATACGGCTCCTCGCGACGAAATAAAAGATAAAAGTATTCGAAATCGAAAATATTTAATTGGAATTAAGATTCCATTTAAATTCAGATATACATGTATTTATTGAGTAATAAATCCAATCAGTCGATTGTTTAAGATTTCATCGAATTTAACTTATCTAATAGATCAGATTAGTAATTTTTATATCTTGTTGAAATAGATAACTCAATATTTTTCGATTTTATTAGAAATTTCCAAAAATTGAAGATACAGATCAAGAAATCGAATTTCAATTATTTGTGCAAACATATCAAAATAATATTTAGTTTTTCTTTTTTAGAAGGTCCTAATCCATTTTTTGTTTTGTAGTTAACATATTGCCCCAAATTTAGCAATTAAAAAAAGAAAGTTTTCGCGGGCGGATATTTACTCTTTCAATCTCTATTTCCGTTTCAATTGTAGGATTAGATCGCGTTTTATCAGCTAGATGAATAGAGTTTCGGTACGTTCCGCCATCCCGACCTGTGAATCGTTAAGATTCATTTTGAAATCATCAAAATTTTTGTATTCACGGGTTTCATCGTCCCCACCGCTTCTTATTCAATGGTTAGGTCTTAATTCTACAATGGAGCTAATGATGAAATTCAATTTGTTCTTGAGTCAATTTTCTCAGTCTTTATTGGCTCGAAGCTCTTTATTTTTGATTTCTAAGAAAATCCATTCTATTTATTATATTATGGATGAATCCGTAGTGATGCTTTATTACACTGCTTTTTGAAGTGGTTTATAGACCTTACATATTGGAATTATATGTCATTAATATTCTTTTTCTGTCTTTCTCTCATATTTCCATTTATCCACACCTTTCTCTATTTTGCTTTACGACTTAGAATCGGGTTCATTTTTTATGCAAAAAATTGTCAGTTGCTACAAAGATATGACCCATATATCATATTTTGACTGAGACTTTAGATCCAGATAATGTGAAGTGATGAGTTGGTTATTACTTCTATAGTAATTAGTTCATACTGCGGGGTTGGTTTTAATCCTAACCCTAAAAAACCAACGAGTCACACACTAAGCATAGCAATTATATCAAATAAATGGTCAATCTAATTTTTATTCAACCCTATAAAATAAAATTATTAAGAAATAGACGAGTTTCTTTTTTTTATTGGATAATTGGATAGAAGGAAAAGATAAGTAAAGGTTTCTTTTCTCATTCCTCGTCTATAAATATCCAAATTTTAATGCCTAATATCCCATAGATTGTTTGAACTGTATAGCAACAATAATCAATTTTAGCCCGGATGGTTTGTAGGGGAACCCTACCCTCTCTGATCCATTCAACACGTGCAATTTCTTTTCCGTCGATACGCCCTGCAATTTGCACTTGAATTCCTTTTGTATCTGCTTGTTCAGTTAATTCAATAGCTTTTTTCATTGCTTTTCTAAACGAAACTCTATTCTTTAATTGTCCGGCTATAAATTCTGCAAGAATATTAGGGTTTCCATAAGGTTTTTCAATTCTTGTGATATCAATATTAAGTTTTTGATTTATGTTTACACAATTTAATTCTTTTTGTAAATTCGTTTGTAATTCTTCAATTCCCCGCGGACGAATTTCTATTAATAACTTTGGAAATCCCATAAAGATTATGACCTGGATCAGATCGATTCTTTTTTGAATCTCTATACGTGCAATTCCCTCGACTCCAGAGGATATTTTCATATTTTTTTGTACATAATTCTTGATACAATTTCTTATTTTTTGATCTTCTTGTAAACCCTCAGAATACTTTTTTGGTTGGGCAAACCAAAGGGAGTGATGTCCTTGAGTTGTACCAAGTCTGAAACCAAGTGGATTTATTTTTTGTCCCATATTCCCCCACTGCTATACATATCATAATACGCTGTAACTGTATATTTTTTTTTCCATTTACTTTTAGGTTTTTTTAACGAATCTATCTCTACATATTTATCATCTAAAGATATGTCTTTCATTACAATAGTTATATGACAGGTTGATCTTTTTATCGGAAAACTACGTCCTCTAGCTCGAGGTTTTAATTTCTTTACAGTGCTGCCCTTGTTGACTTCGGCTTGGCTAATAACTAAATTGGCTTCATTAGAACCCATATTGTAACTAGCATTAGCTGCTGCTGAATAAACTAATTTAAAAATAGGATAACATGCCCGATAAGGCATGAGTTCTAGTATCATAAGTGTTTCCTCGTAGGAACGTCCACGAATCTGATCAATTACTCTTCTTGCTTTGTCAGCAGACATAGATATATGTTGACCTAAAGCATATACCTCTGTTTTTTTCTTCTTTAGCATAAGGCTTTCCTCCTACTAATGAATCATAAGTATCTATATAGTTTTTTTATTTAATATGAACTACTTAACGACGAGATCTATT